AGCTCTTTTACCGTGGAAAATCATCGAATTACCTCATGGAGAGTTAGCCGCACCCACGAATGATATAAATACGACGGTTGCTTTGTCTTTACTCACGTCAATGGCATATTTCTATGCAGGTCTTAGCAAAAAGGGATTAAGTTATTTCGGGAAATATATTCAACCAACTCCAATTCTTTTACCCATTAACATCTTAGAAGATTTCACAAAGCCCTTATCGCTTAGTTTTCGACTTTTTGGGAATATCTTAGCGGATGAATTAGTAGTTGTTGTTCTTGTTTCTTTAGTGCCTTCAGTGGTTCCTATTCCTGTGATGTTCCTTGGATTATTTACAAGTGGTATTCAAGCTCTTATTTTTGCAACTTTAGCCGCGGCTTATATAGGTGAATCCATGGAGGGCCATCATTGAAATAGTCTTTTTTTAGTTTATTGCAAAGGAATGTGAGTGTTGATTTATTCGAAAGATGACTTTCTTAAGGAAAAGAAAGATACTCTATATACGATAGAAACATGCTAGAAAGCAATAGGAACAAAAAATAAAAAATTACGATAGGAGAGAGTTGTAAAAAAAAAAGGAAAGAGATCTCAAAGATCTTTTTCCTAAAATTCTTCTTTCGTCTACTCAATATCCTACTTTTCCTCAACCAATATTCCCTTTCGATTATAGTGTTGGACCGCGATTCCTCATCAGAATTTTGAATAAAATATGTTTACGACGTTTGATTAATTAGAAATTCAAAATAGGAGAAATGATTCCACTTTCAACAGTATCTTACAGTATATTTTATTCAACAATTGACCAAAAGAAAATATTAAGAAATAATAAATTACATGAACTTAGAACAATGAAATAATGGTATTTCTATTGAATAATTAGACCTAATCAATTTCATTTGCCCATTTATATTGATTGTATTTGGTTGGAATAATGATAAAGAAAAGGAAGGGAAAAAATAATTTACAAAAACGGTATTCCTAAAATAAAAATGGATTTTCGAATCCGATTGAATCGAATGGTTTCCGTTATGGAAGAAAGACATGTATATGTGATATTATATTGACTAGTTATATATGAACTAAAGATATTTTTCATTTGTCCCACTACAGTGGGGGTTCCAATGGAAGTCCTTTCCTAACGTTTTAGTTCGAAGTTGGCTGAATAAATAAAGAAAAAAATAAATGAAATCAAGAAAATGGAAATGCCAGTTCAGTTCGGAACTAAGAAATGGAAGAACCGAAGTTCTATGGATTCCAAAAGACTCTGTGGATAGAAACGAAAAAAGAGCTATCTAAGTAGTTATGATGATTCACTAATATTATTACTTTAATTCGAAGTTCTTAGTGACTTCCACTAGCTGAATTGTATCAATGCAATAATTAAGTCCTAATTCATTGGTTGATTGTATCATTAACCATTTCTTTTTGTTGGTACGAGGAACTTACCATGAATCCACTGATTTCTGCTGCTTCCGTTATTGCTGCTGGATTGGCCGTAGGGCTTGCTTCTATTGGACCTGGAGTTGGTCAAGGGACTGCTGCGGGTCAAGCTGTAGAGGGGATAGCGAGACAGCCCGAGGCGGAAGGAAAAATCCGCGGGACGCTATTGCTTAGTCTAGCTTTTATGGAAGCTTTAACAATTTATGGATTGGTTGTAGCATTAGCACTTTTATTTGCGAATCCTTTTGTTTAATTTTTTCTATTCGAAATAGGAAAAATACATACTTTTCCTATTTTATTGCATTGGATTTGTTGTTTGCTTTTTCAAATTAGATCCAAATTTCATTCCTACAATTCGTTATTCGTTGAGAAAAAGAACCTACGGGAAGGGCCGATTTGCAGATGAGGAATTAGCATACCAACTCGCTTTCATCCTTCCCGTTCCTAGTTCAATGAAAACTCTTTGTATGTATGAGGTGCTGCAAGAATTAAAATAGAAAATGAAGGGGTAGTTTATATTTATAACACAACTCGAATAGTTTTTGCCTCGATAAAAAAAATAAAATAAATGAAATTGAACTAATAGAGGGTCAAAGTGATAGAAAAAGAACTTTGATCGATTTTTGAGTCTATCTATAAGAGGAGATTATATGAAAAATGTAACCGATTCTTTCGTTTCTTTGAGCCACTGGCCATTTGCCGGGAGTTTCGGATTTAATACCGATATTTTAGCAACAAATCCAATAAATCTAAGTGTAGTGATTGGTGTATTGATCTTTTTTGGAAAGGGAGTGTGTGTGAGTTGTTGATTTCAAGAATAGGCTGGACCGACCAGCTGTACCTTTTTCAGTTGTAACTAGGAAAGAAAGGTGCATGATCTCGCGAATTACTTCTTAAGAAATTATCTGTAAGAACCACAGCATTTCGTTATTAATTGGCAAATCCACTTTGATTCTCTATCAATCAATAATGTGAGGCTGTTAAGATGGTTAAAGCAAACCGTTTGAAGTCTAGACGCAGCATGGTACTCTTTCTACCACTATGTTAATATAGAGATGATTTG